ATGCGCATTATTTTAATAATGTAAATAGACACATTTTGGGTTAAAAATTTTACTGCTAGGGGTCTTCCTGTTTACGGGGGGTTTACAGGAGTGTTAGAGATCCCAGGAGTTTTGGGGGGTAGGGGGGTTTAACGCGCAGAAACCCAGGGGGCATACTTAGATATCTTCCAGGTAATAAGTCATAGTTTATGCACTTGATATCCTAATATGCAATTCTTAAGTAATGACTTTTATAATTTCAGTATATTTGATTTTGCAAGGGAAATGTTCAACCTTATGATTTCATTTCTGTATGCACTGTGAAATGCAAGATGAAAGGAAACCAAAAAAAAGGTACCAGTAGCCCTATAGAAAGAACGCCCGGCATGGTGGGTGCTCCCGCTTATGTATTACCACCATTAACTTATGCAAGCGTCGATGAAAGTGTGGGGAATGATACCAATGTATGGACCTGAAATAGGAACCAAATGCCAGGAATAGTTCATATTGTGAAACCCCCACAATTATTGTCCCTCACCTTCAATAACCGTTAACATTAAGAAATCAACTGATGGTCGGTTCTTACTACATTAAACTTCTGAGTGTCGACGGGATGCTGGGTTCGTGGTATATCTTGACTTATGGACTTATCTGTTAAAATCTTAAGTTTCGCCAGCCATTATTTCAAGTATTATTAGTTTATCAGTTTAATGCTTTATGTATATTTTCTTGTTATGGTGATATATGAGGGTTGTGTGCCAAGAAATGTTGATTATACATGTATGTACTTGAATATTATTCATTATGGTATATATAATTATATGGTGTAATTACATATATGTAATTATCAAGAAGTAGTTTAATTTAGAATACTAGTTTTGGGAATTAGTGGTGGGGGTTAAATTCCCTCCTTTTTGATGAGCAGTAGGGGGGAATTTAACCCCCGACATCCGGTTTACAAGACCGGCGCTCTGAAACTGAGCTACTAGTGCAGTGTCATTCAAGGACTTTGTTCTCTAATCAACCCGCTAGTGGAAGGAAGACGAGAAATAGGGAGAAGTATAAGATTGATGCAATTTGGCCAATAATAATAAAAGGGTGTTCTACGGGTATGCCTCCAATTCAAGTTAGGATGAAGACATCTGCGATGAGAGTTCAAAAGAGGAATTGGGTTACGGGTCGGAATGTTAGTCCTCGTTGTTTTGATGTGTGTAGAATTGGGACTACTATGAGGACGAGAATGGAGGCTAGGAGGGCAAGGACCCCTCCTAGTTTGTTGGGGATTGAGCGGAGGATGGCGTAGGCAAATAGGAAGTATCATTCTGGCTTAATGTGGGGAGGGGTGACGAGCGGGTTGGCTGGAGTAAAATTGTCTGGGTCGCCGAGAAGATTGGGGGAGAAAAGGGCTAGGGCAGTAAGGCAGATGATTAGGACTGCAAAACCTAGGAGGTCTTTATAGGTGAAGTACGGGTGAAATGGAATTTTGTCTGCGTCTGAGTTTAAGCCGAGGGGGTTATTTGAGCCTGTTTCATGCAAGAAAAGCAGGTGGAGTAGGGTTGCGGCTGCGACAATGAAGGGCAGGAGGAAGTGGAAGGCAAAGAATCGGGTAAGGGTGGCATTGTCTACTGAGAAGCCCCCTCAGATTCATTGAACTAGGGTGTTGCCTACGTAAGGTACAGCAGAGAGGAGGTTTGTAATAACGGTAGCTCCTCAGAAAGATATTTGTCCTCAGGGGAGGACGTAGCCGACGAAGGCAGTCATTATTACTAGGAGGAATAATACGACTCCGATGTTTCATGTTTCTTTATAGAGGTATGAGCCGTAGTAGAGACCTCGGCCGATGTGAAGATAAAGGCAGATGAAAAAGAAAGAGGCACCGTTGGCGTGAAGGTTTCGGATAAGTCACCCGTAGTTAACATCTCGGCAGATGTGTGCGACGGATGAAAAGGCCATGGTGATGTCGGATGTGTAGTGTATGGCTAGGAAAAGTCCTGTGAGGATTTGGGCGGCTAGGCAGAGGCCTAGCAGGGAGCCAAAGTTTCATCAGGCTGAGATGTTGGATGGGGCGGGAAGATCCACTAGTGCATCGTTTGCGATTTTTAGTAGGGGGTGGGTTTTACGTAGGCTTGCCATTAGAGTTTTTGTAGTTGAAGAACAACGGTGGTTTTTCAAGCCATTGGTCCTGGTTAGAGTCCTGGCAGAAACTATGACTTATGTTATGTCTTTATTTTTGTTTGGGTTAGTTCTAGGGTTGATTGCGGTTGCTTCAAATCCTTCACCTTATTTTGCTGCTTTGGGGTTGGTTGTGGTGGCAGGTTTGGGGTGTGGTGTTTTAGTAGGGCATGGGGGTCACTTTTTATCTTTGATCTTGTTTTTAATTTATTTGGGGGGAATGTTAGTAGTATTTGCGTATTCAGCAGCACTTGCTGCGGAGCCTTACCCGGAGAGTTGAGGGAGTCGGTCGGTGGTAGTTTATATTCTTGCCTATGTTGTAGGGGTGGCTATGGTCTCTGGCTTGTTTTGAGGGGGGTGATATGAAACTTCTTGGGTCCCTGTGGATGAATTTGGTGAATTGTCAATGTTGCGGGGGGACTCAGGGGGTGTTGCGTTAATGTATGCGGGGGGTGGAGGTATGTTGGTAATTAGTGCTTGGGTGTTGCTTTTGACTTTATTTGTGGTACTAGAGTTAACGCGGGGTTTAAGCCGAGGGGCCCTTCGAGCGGTTTAAAGGACAAATATCAGGGTGGCGAGTGCTAGGGTTAATAAGAAGAAGGTGAGGAATGTTTTAATCATGCCTTGTTGGGAGTTGCTTGTTGTTGTAATAAGGGGCATGTTAAGTGAAGTCAGTGCTTTAGGGCCTGTTTTTTCTAGTCAGGTTAAATCAACTATTTGGCTGGCGATTGTTTGGCCGAGGGTGAGGTTGAGTTTAGGCAGTATACGATGAATAATGGCTGGGAAGAAGCCGAGCATGTTGGAGAAATGGTGGGGGGCTAGTTTTGGGGTAGGTTTAAATTGTTTGTTTGTTAGGGAGGCGAGTTCTAGTGCTAGAAGAAGGCCTAGGATGGTTACGGTGAGGGCGGCTAGTTTGAGGAGAGGCGGTATTGTTATGATTGGTGTTTTTAGGGGAGTGATGTTGGAGGTAATTAGGAGGCCGGCAATAATGCTTCCTCAGGCTAGGCGTTTGATGGGGTTGATGACTGCTGAGTTGTTTTCATTAATAGGAGATAATGAGTTAAATCGGGGGTGGCCTATTGAAACAAAGAAAACTACTCGAAGGCTGTAAATAGCTGTAAAAGAGGTGGCTAGAAGTGTGAGGGTGAGGGCCCAGGCGTTGAGATGGGATGTGTTTAATGCTTCGATGATGGCGTCTTTTGAGAAAAAGCCCGCTAGGAAGGGGGTGCCTGTGAGGGCGAGGCTTCCAATAGTGAGACAGGATGAGGTAAAGGGAGTAAGGTGGTGCATGCCTCCTATTTTTCGGATGTCTTGTTCATCGTTTAGGCTGTGAATAATTGAGCCTGAGCAGAGGAATAGTATTGCTTTGAAGAATGCGTGGGTACAGATGTGCAGGAAGGCGAGCTGGGGTTGGTTGAGACCGATAGTTACTATTATAAGGCCTAGTTGGCTTGATGTAGAGAAGGCGACGATTTTTTTAATGTCGTTTTGGGTGAGGGCACAAGTAGCGGTAAATAGGGTGGTTAGGGCGCCTAAGCATAGGCAGAGGGTAAGGGCTGTTTGGTTGTCTTCTAAGAGGGGGCTTATTCGGACGAGGAGAAAAATACCAGCGACAACCATAGTGCTGGAGTGCAGTAGGGCAGAGACCGGTGTAGGGCCCTCCATAGCAGAGGGGAGTCATGGGTGGAGTCCGAATTGGGCAGATTTACCAGTTGCGGCAAGAATGAGCCCTAGGAGGGGGAAAGTGAGGTCTTGGTTTTTAGCGGATGCAAATATTTGTTGTAATTCTCAGGAGTTAAGGTTGGTTGCTATTCATGCTATGGCAAAGATTAAGCCAATGTCCCCCACTCGATTATAAAGGACTGCCTGGAGGGCTGCGGTGTTTGCGTCTGCTCGGCCGTATCATCAGCCAATCAGGAGAAACGACATAATTCCTACGCCTTCTCAGCCAATAAAGAGTTGGAATATGTTGTTTGCGGTGACGAGAATGATTATAGCGATTAGGAAAATGAGGAGATATTTGAAGAATCGGTTTATGTAGGGGTCTGAGTGCATATATCAGGATGCAAATTCAAGGATTGACCAGGTGACGTAGAGGGCGATGGGGGTAAAGATAATCGAGTATTGGTCAAATTTAAAACTAATGTTAATGTCAAAGGTTAAAGTATTTATTCAGGTCCAATTGGTGATGATTGTTTCTGCGCCTTCGTTAAGGAATAGGAAAAGTGGGAGGAGGCTTACGAAAAAGGCCAGTTTTACTGCTGTTTTTACATGGGAGAGGGCTCAGTCGGGGGTTTGGGGGTGGGGGCTGAGGGTTGTAAGGACCGGATAGGATAGGAGAAAGAAGATAATAGTTAGGCTGGAGGACATTATTAGAGAGGTAGTGTGCATAGCTGCTACTTGGATTTGCACCAAGAGTTTTTGGTTCCTAAGACCAACGGATGAGCTGTTATCCTTTAGAAGCAGTTTGAGTGAGCCCAGGAGTTCAACCAAGGTGGCGGAGATTAGCAGTCTTCGTTGCTAGCAAGCCTCTCTCGGTGGACAAGGGGGTTTTAACCCCTGTTTTTAGAATCACAATCTAAGGTTTTTATTAAACTATGTCTACAAGCGGTCCAGCCTCAGATTAGTTCAGGTTTTAGAATGAGTAGGATTAGGGGAAGTAAGTGAAGGGCCACTAAGAGGTGTTCTCGAGAGTGGGATGGTTCGAGGGCAATAATGTGGGTTGGAAGTGGGCCTCGTTGGGTCATTAAGAATATGTAGAGGGAGTAGCCAGCGGTGATGAGAGTTCCTGCTCCAGTTAGGGCGAGAGTTCATCAGGATCAGTTGAATAGTGAGGTAATGATCATTAATTCTCCCATGAGATTTGGGAGTGGTGGAAGGGCCAGGTTGGCGAGGCTAGCAATAAATCATCAGGTTGTCATGAGGGGGAGGGCCATTTGGAGTCCTCGGGCGAGGACTATTGTTCGGCTATGGGTTCGTTCGTAATTTGTGTTGGCGAGGCAGAATAGAGCAGAAGAGGTAAGTCCGTGTGCGATTATAAGGATAAGTGCGCCTGTAAAGCCCCAGGGTGTTTGGATAAGAATTCCTCCTACTACTAAGCCTATGTGGCCCACGGAAGAGTAGGCAATGAGGGATTTTAGGTCTGTTTGTCGTAAGCAAATTGAGCCTGTTATAATAACTCCTCAGAGTGCGAAGATAATAAAGGGGTAGCTTAATTCCTTGGTTAGGGGCTCGAGCATGGGAAGAATTCGTATTATGCCGTAGCCCCCAAGTTTTAGGAGAACAGCAGCAAGGATTATTGAGCCAGCGATTGGGGCTTCGACGTGGGCTTTGGGAAGTCAGAGATGGACGCCATAGAGGGGCATCTTGACCAGGAAAGCTAGTAGACAGCCTGCTCATCAGAGTTTGTCTGCAAAGGTGATGAGGTGGGCGGGGTTTGAGAATTGAAGGGTTAGGAGAGAGAGGGTTCCGGTGCTATTTTGGAGAAGTAGAAGGGCGACGAGTAGCGGTAGTGAGCCGGCCAGGGTGTAGAATAAAAAGTAGGTGCCTGCATTGAGTCGTTCTGCTTGATTTCCTCAGCGGGTGATAAGGAAAAGGGTTGGGATGAGGGTAGCTTCAAATATTACATAAAACATAATTACTTCAGTGGCACTGAAGGCTAGGATAAGGAAAATCTGTAGGGATGTTAGGAGGGTAATATATATTCGTTGGCGGTTAATGGGTTCGGCGACTGTGTGGTTTTGGCTTGCAAGGATTATTAGGGGAAGAAGTCAGCAAGTAAGAACGAGGAGGGGGGTTGAGAGGGGGTCTGTTGCTATGTAGGGGTTTAGGAAGGCTCAGCCTGTCTCTGAGAGGTTTTTTAGTCAGCTAAGGCTGGCTAGTGCGATTAGTAGGCTGTGTATAAGCGTGGTGGGTCAGAGCCATTTGGCAGGGACTATTCAGGCTGTTGGAACAAGCATTAGCGTAGGAAGTAAAATTTTTAGCATTGTAGGAGGTTGAGGTTTTGGAGCCGGTCAGTGCCGTGGGTTCGGGAGGTGGCGACTAGTAGGGCGAGGCCTGCACTTGCCTCACAGGCTGAAAAGGCTAGAAGAAGCATGGGAGAGGCTGAGAAGTTGGTAGAGTCTAGCTGTAGGGTTCATAGTGAGAGGGCAATAAATAAGGAAAGCATTATCCCCTCTAGACACAATAGGGCTGAGAGAAGGTGGGTCCGGTGGAATGCTAGGCCGGTTAGTCCCAGAATGAAGGCTGAGGAAAAGGCAAAGTGGGCGGGGGTCATTAGGTGATTGTGGACTTTAACCACAAGTTTTTGAGCCGAAATCAAATGTTTTTTTTAAACTAATTACCTATTCAGCCCACTCTAAGCCTCCTTGAAGTCACTCATAGATTAGGCCTAGGGTAAGAAGGGTTAGGACGGCAGTGGCTCATAGGAAGGTTAGGAGGGGAGAGATTAGTTGATCTCCTCACGGGAGAGGGAGGAGGAGGGCAATTTCTAGGTCAAATAGAAGAAATAGGATGGCAACGAGGAAAAATCGTAGGGAGAAGGGGAGACGAGCAGAGCCGAGTGGGTCAAAGCCGCACTCATAGGGGGAGAGCTTTTCGTGATCGGGGGACATTTGGGGGAGCCAGAATGATACGATGGCTAGGATCGTTGAGAGCAGTACAGCAATAGTAATAATGACTGTAATTAAGTTCATTATCTTTCCTTGGATTTTAACCAAGACCTGGTGATTGGAAGTCACTAATACTAACTTAGTACTAGAAAGATTATGAGCCTCATCAGTAGATGGAGATGTAGAGGAATAATCAGACGACGTCTACGAAGTGTCAATATCAGGCGGCTGCTTCGAATCCGAAGTGGTGTTCTGATGTAAAGTGGTATTGAACTTGGCGAAGGAGGCAGACGGCTAGGAATGTAGAGCCAATAATGACGTGGAGGCCGTGAAAGCCTGTGGCTACGAAAAATGTGGAGCCGTACACCCCATCTGCAATGGTGAAGGGGGCTTCATAATACTCTATGGCTTGGAGGAAAGTGAAGTAGAATCCAAGAAGAATGGTGAGGGTTAGGGAGTGAATAGCTTGTTTACGTTCACCCTCTATGATGCTATGGTGTGCTCAAGTAACTGTCACCCCAGAGGCTAAGAGTACAGCAGTGTTAAGTAGAGGGACTTCAAATGGGTCTAAGGTGGTAATACCAGTGGGAGGTCAGCAGCCGCCTAGTTCTGGCGTGGGGGCTAAGCTTGAGTGGTAGAAGGCTCAGAAAAATCCTAGGAAGAAGAAGACTTCTGATGTGATGAATAGAATTATACCAAATCGGAGGCCTTTTTGGACGGGGGGTGTGTGGTGTCCTTGAAATGTGCCTTCTCGGATAATGTCTCGTCATCATTGGTACATCGTAAGGAGAAGAAGGATTAGACCTAAGGACAGGAGAATAACGGAGTGGAAGTGAAATCAGATTGCGAGGCCTGATGTTAAGAGCAGGGCGGCGACGGCTCCTGTTAGGGGTCAGGGGCTGGGGTCTACTATGTGATATGCGTGTGCTTGGTGGGCCATTAGACGTTTTCTTGTAGGTAGAGGCTTAGTAGTAGGACAAATACGTAGGCTTGAATTATAGCAACGGCGACTTCTAGAAGGGTGAGTAAGAATAGGAGCACTGTTGTGAGGATTGCTACTGTGGGTATTATAGACAGGAGGACGAAGGCGGCTGTGGAGGTGAGTTGTATTAGGAGATGGCCGGCTGTAAGGTTGGCAGTCAGTCGGACCCCCAGAGCTAAAGGTCGAATAAATAGGCTAATTGTTTCGATAATAATTAGGACTGGGATGAGGGGGGTGGGTGTCCCTTCTGGCAGAAGGTGTCCTAGAGCGGCGGTTGGTTGATTTCGCAGTCCGATGAGGACTGTGGCTAGTCAGAGTGGAACTGCAAGGCCCAGGTTGAGGGATAGTTGTGTGGTGGGAGTAAACGTGTAAGGGAGAAGGCCTAGAATGTTTAGAGTAATGAGGAAAATTATAAGGGAGGTTAAAATCAGGGCTCATTTGTGGCCACCCAGGCTTAGGGGTATTAGGATTTGTTGGGTAAATCGGTTAATAAACCAACCTTGGAGGGTCAGTAGGCGGTTATTGAGCCATCGGGCGGAAGGAGAGGGGTAGAGAACTCAGGGCAGGGTAAGGGCAAGGGCAATTAGGGGAACTCCTAGGTAGGTTGGGGATATAAATTGATCAAAGAGGCTTACAGTCATGGTCAGTTTCAGGTTTCTGTTTTGGGCTTTTCTGTGCTTTGTGGGGTGGGTTCATTTGGGTAAATGTGGGCTATAATTTTTGGTGGAACAATAATTAGAAATGTTAATCATGAGAAGACTATAATGGCAAGTCAGGGGGACGGGTTTAGTTGAGGCATGTCGCTGAGGGTGGTTGGGGGCCACCAGTCTTTAGCTTAAAAGGCTAACGCTAGACCCTATTTAGCTTCTTAGCGAGGCTTCTTCAAGTATTAAGGCGGTTCAGGCTTCAAAGTGGTTTAGAGGGACTGCTTCTACTACGATTGGTATGAAGCTATGATTAGCTCCGCAGATTTCGGAGCATTGTCCATAGTAAACTCCGGGGCGAGCTGTAATAAAGGCTGTTTGGTTTAGTCGGCCGGGGACTGCATCTATTTTAATACCCAGGGTTGGGACTGCTCATGAATGAAGGACGTCTTCTGCAGAGATTAGCACTCGGATAGGGGATTCGACTGGGACTACCATTCGATGGTCTGCTTCTAAAAGGCGGAATTGGCCAGGGGTGAGGTCTTGTGTTGGGAGTATGTAAGAGTCAAAGCCAAGGTCTTCATAGTCGGTATATTCGTAGGACCAGTATCATTGATGGCCCATGGCTTTAATTGTTAGGTGGGGGTCATTGATCTCGTCTATAAGATAAAGAATTCGGAGAGATGGGAGGGCAATTAGGATTAGGGTAATTGCAGGGAGTACAGTTCAGATAATTTCAATTTCCTGGGAGTCAAGAATGAGTTTATCTGACAGCTTAGTGGTAATTATGCACACAATAATGTAAAGTACTAGCACGCTAATAAGAAGAACGATTATTAGGGCGTGGTCGTGAAAGTGAAGGAGTTCTTCCATAAGGGGGGAAGTTGCATCTTGAAATCCTAGTTGGGCGGGATGTGCCATTAATAACTCAAGACACGCGGGGGTTTAACCCACGATTCTGCCTTGACAAGGCAGTGTAAGTGCTTTACTAGTGTCTTATAAAGAAAGTGGCAGAGCGGTTATGTGGTTGGCTTGAAACCAACTCATGGGGGTTCAACTCCTCCCTTTCTCGTGCGGTTGTATTGGACTTGAACAAAAGGGGGCTCCTCGAATGTGTGATATGGGGGAGGGCAGCCGTGAAGTCACTCCACGTTTGTGGTTGTGAGGCGTACATCTAGTACTTCCCGTTTAGCGGCGAAGGCTTCTCAAATGATAAATAAGAGCAGAATTACTGCCACAAGGGAAATCAGGGAGCCTAGGGAAGAAACAGTGTTTCATAGGGTATATGCGTCGGGGTAGTCTGAGTATCGACGAGGCATTCCAGCGAGTCCGAGGAAATGCTGGGGGAAGAAGGTAAGATTTACTCCTGTAAACATAATTACGAAGTGGGTTTTTGCTCAGGTGCTGTGAAGGGTGTATCCTGTAAATAGAGGGAATCAGTGCACAAAGCCGCCCATAATAGCAAATACTGCTCCTATTGAGAGGACATAGTGGAAGTGGGCTACTACGTAGTATGTATCATGAAGGACGATGTCTAGGGAGGAGTTGGCTAATACGATTCCTGTTAGTCCTCCTACTGTAAAGAGGAAAATAAAGCCAAGGGCCCATAGGAGGGGAGCTTCTCATTTAAGGGCACCTCCATGAAGTGTTGCGAGTCAGCTAAAGACTTTTACACCGGTGGGGATGGCAATAATCATTGTAGCGGAGGTAAAGTAGGCTCGTGTGTCTACGTCTATTCCAACTGTAAACATGTGGTGGGCTCAGACAATAAACCCTAGGAGGCCGATGGCCATCATAGCTCATACCATGCCCATGTAGCCGAAAGGTTCTTTTTTGCCGGCGTAGTAGGCAACGATGTGGGAGACCATGCCAAACCCGGGAAGAATTAAAATATAAACTTCCGGGTGGCCAAAAAATCAGAATAAGTGTTGGTAAAGAATTGGATCCCCTCCTCCTGCTGGGTCGAAGAAGGTTGTATTTAAGTTGCGATCCGTTAAGAGTATTGTAATGCCGGCAGCTAAGACAGGGAGGGAAAGTAGTAGGAGGACTGCTGTAATTAAAACGGCTCAGACGAATAAAGGTGTCTGGTACTGGGAAATAGCGGGAGGTTTTATGTTAATAATTGTTGTGATGAAGTTAATAGCCCCTAGGATTGAGGATACACCTGCAAGGTGAAGGGAAAAAATGGCTAAGTCGACGGAGGCACCTGCGTGTGCGAGGTTGCCAGCGAGAGGCGGGTAGACTGTCCATCCTGTTCCTGCCCCTGCTTCTACTCCTGAGGAAGTGAGAAGTAAAAGGAAAGAGGGAGGGAGGAGCCAGAAGCTCATGTTATTTATCCGAGGAAAGGCCATATCTGGGGCCCCAATCATTAGGGGTACAAGTCAGTTTCCGAATCCCCCGATCATAACGGGCATTACTATAAAGAAAATTATAACGAAGGCATGTGCTGTAACAATAACGTTAAAAATCTGGTCATCTCCGAGGAGTGAGCCGGGTTGACTTAGTTCTGCTCGGATCAGTAGGCTCAAGGCTGTGCCTACTATTCCGGCTCATGCACCGAAAACTAGGTAGAGGGTGCCAATATCTTTGTGGTTGGTGGAGAAAAATCAACGTGTGATTGCCATAGGTAAGATGGCTGAGTCTTAAGCGGTGGATTGTAGCCCCATAGACAGAGGTTGAAGTCCTCTTCTTACCAAGCCCTGAGGTGTTTATACATATCAGATTGCAAATCTGGAGAAGTAGGCTAGCGCCTGCCGGGGCTTTCCCCCGCCTTTAGTTGTCGTTTAGGCGGGGGAAAGGTAGACGGATGCTCGCTGGTTTGAGCGCTTAGCTGTTAACTAAGAGTTTGTAGGATCGAGGCCTGCCTGTCTAGGAAAGGCTTTAGCTTAATTAAAGTGTCTGTTTTGCATACAGGTGATGTGGGTTAGTATCCTGCAAGTCTTATCAGGGACTGGGAGATTTTCACTCCCGCTGAGGGCTTTGAAGGCCCTTGGTCTAATGCTATCCTAAGTCTCTTACAAGGTCAGTAGTGCTACAACGGTTGGGGTGAGGGGAAGAAGTGTGAGGGAGGCAGTGATTGAGATGGCGAGTGGGAATGTGATTTGGGATGATTGGAAGCGTCAAGGAGGTGTGCCTGTAAGGTTGTTCGGGAATATTGTCAGGGCTAGGGCGTATGACAGGCGTAGGTAAAAATATAGGCTGAGTAGTGCGGTGAGGGCGGCTAGGGTAGCAGTTAGGGCTAGGTCTTGTTTAGTCAACTCCTGAAGAATTAGTCATTTTGGCATGAAGCCAGAGAGTGGGGGAAGGCCGCCCAGGGAGAGGAGGAGGAGGGGTGTTAAAGCAGTAAGAGCAGGGATTTTAGTTCAGGCTGTGGCTAGTGCATTAATGTTGGTTGCGTTGCTTAGTTTGAATACGAGGAATGTTGAGAAAGTCATGGTTAGGTATATGAGAAGGGTGAGCAGGGTAAGAGCGGGGGAAAATTGTAGTACAAGAATTATTCAGCCAAGGTGGGCGATTGAAGAGTAGGCTAGGACTTTTCGGAGCTGGGTTTGGTTGAGGCCGCCTCATCCTCCAATAAGTGTTGATATTAGGCCTATGGCAATAAGAAGGGTTGAATTGGCAGGATAGATTTGTAAGAGAAGGGCGAAGGGTGCAAGTTTCTGCCAGGTAGAGAGAATAAGTCCTGTACCGAGGTCTAGGCCCTGGAGTACTTCGGGGAGTCAAATGTGAAGGGGGGCGAGGCCAATTTTAAGGGCGAGGGCCAGGGTAAATAAAGTGATGGGGAGCGGGTGGGTTATGTGTTGGATGTCTCATTGTCCGTTTAGTCAGGCGTTTGTTGTGGTTGCAAAGAGTAGGGTAGAGGCTGCAGTTGCTTGTGTAAGGAAATATTTTAGGGTTGCTTCTACTGCCCGGGGGTTGTGGTATTGGGCTATTAGTGGTAGGATGGCTAATGTGTTAATTTCAAGACCTATTCAGGCAAGGAACCAGTGGGAGCTTGCGAATGTGATTGTGGTTCCCAGTCCTAGGGTAAGTAATAAAGTGGCCATGACGTGGGGATTCATTAGTAGAGGAAGGAGTTTAACCTACATTTTTGGGGTATGGGCCCAGAAGCTTAGTTAGCTGACTCTACTAGAAAGTGGTGTAGTGGAAGCACTGAGAGTTTTGATCTCTCCAGGTAGGGTTCGAGCCCCTTCTTTCTAAGGAGTTGGAGGGAATCTAACCCTCATGATTCACTCTATCAAAGTGGCCCTTTATTTCAGGCACAGCTCCGAGGCTATAGCTGGGGAGGAAGGCCTACGAATGCAATTGGAAGTGCCAGGTGTCAGATGACTATGGCGAGTGTAAATGGTAGGAAGTTCTTTCAGATTAAATGCATGAGCTGGTCATATCGAAATCGGGGGTAGGAGGCGCGGACTCATAGGAAGAGGATGGAGAGTAGAGCTGCTTTAGTTATTAGGTTTACAGCGGTTAGTTCAGGGATTGTTGGGGAGTGGAAGGCCCCTAGGAAAAGGGTGGCAGAGAGTGTGTTTATGAGGAGGATATTGGCATACTCTGCTAGGAAAAATAGGGCGAATGGGCCTCCTGCGTATTCAACATTGAAGCCTGATACTAGTTCAGATTCTCCTTCGGTAAGGTCAAAGGGGGCTCGGTTGGTCTCTGCTAGTGTAGAAATATACCATATTGCGGCGAGGGGTCAGGCGGGGAAGATGAGTCAGATGCTTTCTTGGGCAACGTTGAAGGTTTGAAGGGTAAAGCCTCCTGTAAAGATAATTGTGCTTAACAGGATTAATCCTAGGCTAACTTCATATGAGATGGTTTGTGCGACGGCTCGCAGGGCTCCAATGAGGGCATATTTTGAGTTGGATGCTCAGCCTGACCCGAGGATGGAGTAGACAGCGAGGCTGGAGAGGGCCAGAATAAACAAGATACCGAGGTTGAGGTCAATGACGGGGTAGGGTATCGGTATGGGTGCTCAGAGGGTTAGGGCTAGTGTGAGGGCCAGTATAGGGGTGAGGATAAATAGAATCGGAGAAGAGGTGGAAGGACGGACTGGTTCTTTAATAAATAGTTTAATACCGTCAGCAATGGGTTGAAGAAGGCCGTAGGGACCAACGATATTGGGGCCTTTTCGTAGTTGTATATAGCCGAGTACTTTTCGTTCAATAAGGGTGAGGAAAGCGACGGCTAGAAGGACTGGTACGATGAAAGCTAAGGGGTTGATAATATGGGTTGTAAGAGTGGAGATCATAGTTAGGGAGAGGATTTGAACCTCTGTGGAAAGGGCTTAGATCTTTTGCAGTTGCCGGGCTCTGCCACCTTAACATACCGTTCTCTCAGGCATGGGAGTATGCCCTCTTATCTACTTTAGTTGATTGCATTGGGTGAGGGTGGGGCGTACTTGAGGTATGGGCCCCTTCTTTTCGGTCCTTTCGTACTAGGAAAGATCATAGCATAGATAGAAACTGACCTGGATTACTCCGGTCTGAACTCAGATCACGTAGGACTTTAATCGTTGAACAAACGAACCCTTAATAGCGGCTGCACCATTAGGATGTCCTGATCCAACATCGAGGTCGTAAACCCCCTTGTCGATATGGGCTCTAAAAGGGGATTGCGCTGTTATCCCTAGGGTAACTCGGTTCGTTGATCGGCGTTGCCGGATCTTATTGGTCAGAAATTCTGTTCATTAGAGCGGGAGCTCTCAGTTTTAGAAGCAAGGGGTGCTTCTATTCCACGCGGGGGTTTTGTGTTTCCCCGTGGTCGCCCCAACCAAAGACATTAGGAGAGGGTCCACTTAGTTCGGTCCTTTGTTAGGGGGATTTGACGTGGTCTGTCTTGGTGTCTAAAGCTCCATAGGGTCTTCTCGTCTTATGGGGAGATTCCCGCTTCTGCACGGGAAGATCAATTTCATTGACTTGAAAAAGGAGACAGCTAAGCCCTCGTCTTGCCATTCATACGGGTCTTCATTTAAAAGACAAGTGATTGCGCTACCTTTGCACGGTCAAAATACCGCGGCCGTTGAACTCATGGTCACAGGGCAGGCAGGACCTCTTATTCGTTAATTTTGCAAGAGGCGATGTTTTTGGTAAACAGGCGAGGCTTTGTGTGTTTGCCGAGTTCCTTCTTTTTCTTTTAGTCTTTCCTTAAAGGCACACCAGTGTGGGTTTAACGGTTTGGTTGTTGAGCGTTTTTCTGGTTTGCGGGTCTGTTGCTCATAGCCCTCTTTGTTTGGGGCCGTTAGGTTTCGGTGGGGGGTCCGTTCCGAGTTACACTTGTGCAAGGAGAGAGATGGTTGCTCTCTTATTACTCATATTAGCATGGTCACTCCCATGTTTGCATGGGATGGCCTGGTAGGATTAGGGGATTAAGATGGGGTTGTCAGGATTGGGGGTGGTAGGTATGTCTGAGCTTTAACGCATTCTGTGGGGGTGGCTGCTTTTAGGCCCACCAAAACATTTTACCTTAATATTTAAGTATGATCTTTATCCTCCTGGGAAAGTTGTGTCTTGTGTCAAAGGGGCTGTACCCCCTTTGACTAACTCTCTTGGTTTCTTTAGGTTGTCATGGGAAGAAAGACAGGGGTGAGGGGAGAATCCAAGGGGCTGAACTTCTATTCATTTCTCAGGCAACCAGCTATAACTAGGTTCGGTAGGTCTGTCACCTCTACTCAAAGCTCTTCCCACTCTTTTGCCACAGAGACGGGTTTGCCCTAGTTGTTAGGCTGTCTTGGAGTAGCTCACGTAGTTTCGGGGAGTCAAACTAAAGTGCTCTTTGCTTGAGGTTTTCTAGCTAAATCATGATGCAAAAGGTACGAGGTGGAATCTCTGCTTTTTTGGGCTTTACTGGGTTATTTCATTTCTCTTTCAGCATTCCCTTGCGGTACTTTCTCTATCGCGCGGTAGTTCCTTTTCTGTCGCCCGTACTTGGGGGGAAAAATGGTTTGTTTAATGTTATTTTAAGTGCATGAGGGGGTATTGATGGGGAATTGTTGTTTTTAGTGTGGACGGCTAGCTAATGGGCGTCAGGGTAATCCGATTTGCACGGATGACTGCTCAGTGTAAGGGAGATGCTTTTCTGTCTTAGCTATACCCTGATTTATTCCAAGTGCACCTTCCGGTACACTTACCATGTTACGACTTGCCTCCCCTTTACTGTGGTGATTTTTTATTTAATTGGGCTTGGTTAGTTTGGGGAGAGTGACGGGCGGTGTGTGCGCGCTTCAGGGCCAGTTTCAGCGGGACGCTCTATTTCCTGCTTACTGCTAAATCCTCCTTCAGATGTGCGTTTCAGCACATTATTCGTATTCTCTATGTTAGAGAATGTAGCCCATTTCTTCCCCTTCCATACGCTACACCTCGACCTGGCGTTTAGGGTTGTACCAATTTTGCTTACTATAATCCCTTCACAGGGTAAGCTGACGACGGCGGTATATAGGCGGGGGAAACAAAGAAGGGTGAGGTTGAACGGGGGTTATCGGTTCTAGAACAGGCTCCTCTAGGTGGATCTAAAGCACCGCCAAGTCCTTTGGGTTTTAAGCTGATGCTCGTAGTTCCCAGGCGGACAACAGGTGTATGTTGTTGTCAATGTTTAAAGCTAAGCATAGTGGGGTATCTAATCCCAGTTTGTGTCATAGCTTTCGTGGGTTCAAAGTTGTAAAGCCACTTTCGTGGATGAGCTTCTTACCTTCGGGTGCGTATAACAGCCATGAAGGCGTTCGGCTTTAGTAATAGGTTTCTTCTAACCACGCTTTACGCCGTTGACTATCGACTTGGGCCTCTCGTATAACCGCGGTGGCTGGCACGAGTTTAACCGGCCCTCTTAGCTTTAACTAAGTCAAGTTTTCACTTATGGCTTAATGTTTATCACTGCTGAGTTCCCTTGAGGGTGTGGCAAAGCAAGGTGTTATGGGCTGTAGTGGGTTGTGCCTGATACCGGCTCCTTGTTCCCGGTCGGGGAACTATAAGGGCATTCTCACAGGGGTGCGGATACTTGCATGTGTAAGTATAGCTAAAGTTGATAGTAAAGTCAGGACCAAGCTTTTGTGCCTGCGGGGCTTTCTAGGGCCCATCTTAACATCTTCAGTGTTATGCTTTAATTAAGCTACGCTAGC